GGATCTACTACCAGAAATTCAATGCGTAATCTGAGCATTCAATGGGTATTCCTGAATAATCTTATTTTTCAATTATTCAACCATTTTCTTTTACCAAGCTCAACGTTAAGCAGATTAGTCAACATTTCTATGTTTCGATGCAATAACAAGATTTTATTTGTAACAAGTAGTTTTGTTGGTTGGTTAATTGGTCACATTTTATTCATGAAATGTGTTGGATTGTTATTATTCTGGATACGGAAAAAGAATTCTATTCGATCTAATAAGTACTTTGTGTCAAAAAGTACTATGGCTCGAGTCTTTAGTATTATTTTATTTATCACCTGCGTCTACTCTTTAGGTAGAATGCCATCGCCTATTGTCACTAAAAAACTGAAAGAAAGAAAAACAAAGGAAGAAAAAAGGAAGGAAGAAAAAATGAAGGAAGAAAAAATGAAGAAAGAAGAAATGAGGGAAGAAAAAATGAAGGAAGAAAAAATGAAGAAAAAAGAAATGAGTAGGAAGAACCCAGTTTACGAAGATTCTTATCTTGATACCCATCAAGATAATTGGGAATTTGGAAAACTTAAAGAAAAAATAACGACCTTTCCCGGATCTAAATTTAAAAAACGTTTGATTACGTTTCTTTTCGATTATAAACGATGGAATCGCCCATTGCGATATATAAAAAATTCTCAATTTGAAAATGCTATACGAAATGAAAATTCACAATATTTTTTTGATACGTGTCTAAGTGATGGAAAACAAAAAATTTCTTTTACATATCCACCAAGTTTATCAACCTTTTCGGAAATGATAGAGCAAATAATTTCTTTGTACACAACGAAAAAACTATGCCACGAAGACCAATATAATTATTTTGTTTATACTAATGAGCGAAAAAAGCACAACTTGATAAAGGAATTAATAAGTCGAATCAACGGTCTAGAAAAAGAAAAAGGATTCCTTGTTCTCGATATGTTTGAAAAAAGGACTAGATTCTGTGATGATGAAAATGAACAAGAATGCCTGCCCGAAATGTATGATCCTTTTTTGAACGGACCCTATCGAGGAACAATCGACGAATCCGACGAAGAATCCTCTATAGAAATGCTTTGCATAAATAAGATTAATAATCTACTTCTTAATAATTATAATTCTCGAGAATTTGAACATCAAAAGAATCCGATAGAAGAAATAAGTGAAATAGAAGAAATAAGTGAAATAGAAGAAATAAGTGAAATAGAAGAAATAAGTGAAATAGAAGAAATAAGTGAAATAGAAGAAAGAAGTGAAATAGAAGAAATAAGTGAAATAGAAGAAATAAGTGAAATAGAAGAAATAATAAAAATGGTTTCTCAATGGTCATACAAATTGGTCAACATGGCGGATTTGGAGGAGCAGGCGAAAAAAGAAAAAGAAAAAGAAAAAGAAAAAGAAAAAGAAAAAGAAAAAGAAAAAGAAAAAGAAAAAGAAAATGAGGAAGCGGAAGATAAAGATAAAGATAAAGATAAAGATAAAGATAAAAAGAAAGAGGAAGAGGAAGATATTCGTTCAAGAAGATCCAAACGTGTGGTAATTTTTAATACTAAGGAGCAAAAGGAGAAAAAGGCCTGGAAGAAAGAGCAGAAAGAGGCCCGGGAGAAACTGGAGGAAAAGCGGAAAAAGGAGGAGCAAAGGGAGAAAGAGGCCCAGGAGAAAAAGGACCAGAAGAAAAAGGAGAAAAAGGCCCAGGAGCAAAAGGAGCCAAAGTCCCAGGAGCAAAGGAAGAAAGAGGCCCGGGAGCAAAGGGAGAAAGAGGCCCGGGAGAAAAAGGCCCAGAAGAAAAAGGAGAAAAAGGCCCAGGAGCAAAAGGAGCAAAAGGAGCAAAAGGAGCAAAAGGAGCCAAAGTCCCAGGAGCAAAAGGGCAATTCCGTTACTACTATTACTACTACTAGTACTAGTAATAATGACGAAGAAAAAGATAATAATGACGAAGAAAAAGAAAAAGAAGAAGAAGAAGAAGAAGAAGAAATGGCTTTGATACGTTACTCTCAACAATCAGATTTTAGTCGGGATATGATAAAAGGATCCATGCGTGCTCAAAGACGCAAAATAGTTATTTCTGAAATGTTTCAAGCAAATGTGCATTCCCCACTTTTTTTTGATCGAATAGACAAAACATTTTTTTTGAATATTTCTAAAATGATAAATAGAATTTTTAGGAACTGGGTTGGTAGAGAATCAGAATTTCAAATTTCTGATTTTGAGGAGGAAAAAGCAAACAAAAAAGACAAAAAAGAGGAAGAAAAGGAAGAAAAGGAAGAAAAGGAAGAAGAGGAAAATCTCCGGATAATAATATCCGAAACTTGGGATATCCATATAGTCGCTCAAGCAATAAGAGGGTCGATGTTAGTAACCCAATCTTTTCTTAGAAAAAACATCGTATTACCTTTATTGATAATAGCTAAAAATGTAGGCCGTATGTTATTATTCCAATTCCCCGAGTGGTGCGAAGATTATAAGGCATGGAATAAAGAAAGGCATATTAAATGCACCTACAACGGTGTTCCATTATCAGAAAAAGAATTTCCTCAAGATTGGTTAACAGACGGGATTCAGATAAAGATTCTATATCCTTTCTGTTTGAAACCTTGGCGAGGAGCTAATATTAAAGTATGGTCTGATCATAGAGATTCAATGAAAGAAAAAAGAAAAAAATATTGTTTTTTAACAATATATGGAAAGGAAGCGGAAGTTCCCTTTGGTTCTCCCCAAAAACAAACTTCTTTTTTTAAACCCATTGATCAAGAAATCAACAAAACAATTAGAAAGGTGAAAAAGAAATTTTCTATATTTCGAAGATTTTTAAAAGAAAGAATAAAAAAAGAAATTTTACTAATTTCAAAAAAAAATAAAGTATGGATCATAAAAAATAAAGTATGGATCATAAAAATAGCTCAAGTTGGAAAACGAATAATGAAAGAACTTGAAAAAATCATCTCAATTTTCTTATTTATTAAGAGGAAAGTTAAAGTATATGAACCAAATACAAATGGAAAAGATTTCCAAATCAATAATAAAATGAATAATGAATCGACCATTCAAATTCGATCCATGAATTGGACAAATTATTCACTCATAGAGAAAAAAAGGGAAGACCTTTCTGATAGGATAATTACAATCAGGAATCAAATAGAACAAATTACAAAAGACAAGAAAAAAATAGTTCAAACTTATGATGATAAAAGATTGGAATACCAAAAAAATATTTGGCAGCTATTTAAAAGAAACAATATCCGATTAATACGAAAATTACATTATTTTATGAAATTTTTCATTGAAAAAATATACATAGATATCTTCCTATTTACAATTAACATTTCAAGAATCTATGCACAACTTTTCTTTGAATCAAAAAAACAAATTATAAATAAATCCATTTACAACGATGAAACAATTCAAAATAGAATGAACTTTATTTCGACTGTAAAAAAGTTAGCTTCTAATAGGAATACTAATATTAGTGATAATAATTTCAATAGTTATTTTGACTTATCTTCCTTGTCGCAAGCATATGTATTTTACAAACTTTCACAAACCCCATTACTTAACAAGTATAACTTGAGATCCGTACTTCAAGATCGTGGTACCTATCATTATCTTAGGGGAGAAATAAAGGATTATTGTATAAAACGAGGAATATTTGATTACAAATCAAGACATAATAAAATGAAAAAGTCTGGAATGAATGAATGGAAAAACTGGTTAAAGGGTCATGATCAATACAATTTATCCCCGGCCAAATGGTCTCGATTGGAAGCACAAAAATGGCGAAGTAGAGTCAATAAAGGTCGTATGATTCAAAATAAAGACTCAATGAAATTGGATTCAGATAAAAAAAAGAAAAAAATTCATCATTACATGAAAAAAAATGCAGGGGATTCATTGACGAATCAAATAAAAAGAAACAAATTTAAAAAATATTACGGATATGATTTTTTTTCACATAAATATATGAATTATGGAGATAAGACGGACAAGAACTTATATATTTATGGATCAAAATTACAAGTAAAAGGTAACCAAGAAATTCCTTATAATTTCAATACACGGAAACCCGACTTATTTTATGTATTGATAAATACAGCAATTAATGATTTTCTAAAAGAAAGATATAATATTGCTAAGGATAAAAATCTGGATAGAAAATATTTTAATTGTAGAATTTTCCATTTTTGTATTAGAAAGAATATCGATATTGAGACTTGGACCAATATTGATACTTGGATCGATACGCATGTTGGCACTAAGATTAATAAAAATACTAAGATTGAAACTCATAAGTATCACAAAATGGAAAAAAATAATATTTCGATTCCTGAAAAAATCAACCCACTCACACCCAATCAAAAAAGATTCTTTTTTGATTGGATAGGAATGAATCAAGAAAGAATCTCTCGTAATCGGAACATATTAAATCGAGCATTTTGGTTGTTTCCAGAATTGGTGCTACTTTTTGATACATATAAGATTAAACCATGGGTGATACCAATCGAATTACTTCTTTCAGATTTGCATGTAAATGAACATGGCAGCCACATATCATCCAATCAAAAAGAAAATCTTGAATTAAAAAATTCCAACCAACAAAAAAACGAACAACAGAGCCAAATAGGTCTTGGCTCAGATCTACGAAAAAAGATAAAACAAGATGTTGAAAAACATGACGTGAAATCCGACGTTGAAAAAGGGGAAAAGATAAAACAAGATGTTGAAAAACATGACGTGAAATCCGACGTTGAAAAAGGGGAAAAGATAAAACAAGATGTTGAAAAACATGACGTGGAATCCAACGTTGAAAAAGGGGAAAAGATAAAACAAGATGCTAAAAAACATGACATGGCTCAATTTAAATGGGTTGCCCCCTTCGATCAATTAATATTTAATAATATTAAGTTGTTTTCTTTCCTACTTAGACTGACAGATATTGACAAAAAAATTTCTTTTTCCTCGGTTAAAAGAGGAGAGATGCATATGGATGTAATATTGATGAATGAGGAGGAGGAGGGGAGCACTATTCCAAATTTACTAAAAAAAGGAGTTTTGTTTATCGAAAAAATTCCTTTTTTTATAAAATGTGATGGGCAATTTCTTATCTATCAAACCATAAGTATTTCATTGGCGTATAAGAGTGAAAACCAAAATGAAACTAATGGAAAATGCGTAAAAAAAAGAGATGTTGAGAAGAATAATTTCGACAGATCCATTGCACAACATAGCAATATTCTTATGAATAGAAAAAAAACAAATTCAAATTTCCTTATTCCAGAAAATATTCTATCTACTAAACGTCGTAGAGAATTGCGAATTCGAATTTGTTTAAATTCCCGGAATTGTAATAGTGTGGATCTAAATCCAGATCCAGTGTTTTTCGACGAAAACAAGATGAGAAACTGTGGACAATTTTTGAATGAAGACAGGTATCTTAATACAGATGTAAATAACATTAATACAGATGTAAATAACATTTTAAAATTCAAATTGCTTCTTTGGCCGAATTATCGATTAGAAGATTTAGCTTGTATGAATCGCTATTGGTTTAATACCAATAACGGCAGTCGTTTCAGTATGTTAAGGATACATATGTATCCACAATTTAGAATTAGTTAATGGTATATTGCTTGGATATCACATATTTGATAGATTCCGAAAGATGTACGCATAGGTTGCGTTACATTTTGGTACATGATACTAATTTAATGGCATATCAATTCAATTGGTTCTAGGAATAATAAATGGGCAGAATAGAATGTTCTTAGACACAAAGAAATCATTATCTTTCGTAAATGTATTTTCTCTCTTTCTATCCAAATCCCATTCGATTTTTTGAAAATCGAATGGGATTTGGATAGAATCAAAAAGTAGTATATGAATAAAATCTCGCTTTTTCGTATACCAGATGAAAATGACTAGAATAATCATAATATAAAATATTATAAATATAATAATTATTAATATAATAATTATTATTCCTGATCGGTAAAATCTATAAAATAAAAAGAAAGAAAACAGAAAAATATGTTATGGTAAAAAATTCATTCATCCCAGCTATTCAACAAGAAAAAAAAGAAGAAAACAACAAAGGGTCTGTTGAATTTCAAGTATTCAATTTCACCAATAAGATACGGAGACTTACTTCGCATTTGGAATTGCACAAAAAAGATTTTTTATCGCAAAGGGGTCTACGAAGAATTCTGGGAAAACGCCAGCGGTTGCTGGCTTATTTGTCAAATAAAAATAGAGTACGTTATAAGAAATTAATTAGTCAGTTGGATATTCGGGAGTCAAAAATTAGTTAATTTGAATATTCGTTTGAATTTTTTTTTAGTTATTATATTTTAAATTTTTCTAAGTCTCGTTTTGAGCAATTCATGGAATACTGAATTAGGGAAGAAAGGATATGACTGTACCGGCCACAAGAAAAGATCTCATGATAGTCAATATGGGTCCTCACCACCCATCAATGCATGGTGTTCTTCGACTAATTGTTACTCTCGATGGTGAAGATGTTATTGACTGTGAACCCATATTGGGCTATTTACACAGAGGGATGGAGAAAATAGCGGAAAACCGAACAATTATACAATATCTGCCATATGTAACACGTTGGGATTATTTAGCTACTATGTTTACAGAAGCAATAACGGTAAATGCACCAGAACAGCTGGGAAATGTTCAAGTACCTCAAAGGGCCAGCTATATCAGAGTAATTATGTTAGAGCTGAGTCGTATAGCTTCTCATTTGTTATGGCTTGGACCTTTTATGGCGGATATCGGTGCACAGACTCCCTTTTTCTATATTTTTAGAGAGAGAGAATTGCTATATGATCTATTCGAAGCTGCCACAGGTATGCGAATGATGCATAATTATTTCCGTATCGGAGGAGTAGCTGCTGATCTACCTCATGGCTGGCTAGATAAATGTTTGGATTTCTGCGATTATTTTTTAACAGGAGTTGCTGAATATCAAAAACTTATTACACGGAATCCCATTTTTTTGGAACGAGTTGAAGGAGTGGGCATTATTGGTGGAGAGGAAGCAATAAATTGGGGCTTATCAGGACCAATGTTAAGGGCTTCTGGGATCCAATGGGATCTTCGTAAAATTGATCATTATGAATGTTACAATGAATTAAATTGGGAAGTCCAATGGCAAAAAGAAGGAGATTCATTAGCTCGTTATTTAGTACGAATCGGTGAAATGAGGGAATCTATAAAAATTATTCAACAGGCTCTCGAAGGAATTCCCGGAGGACCCTATGAGAATTTAGAAGTTCGGCGCTTTAATAGTGCAAAAAATTCCGAATGGAATGATTTTGAATATAGATTCATTAGTAAAAAACCTTCACCCAATTTTGAATTGTCGAAACAAGAGCTTTATGTAAGAGTAGAAGCCCCAAAAGGGGAATTAGGAATTTATTTGATAGGGGATAATAGTGTTTTTCCCTGGAGATGGAAAATTCGTCCACCAGGTTTCATCAATTTGCAAATTCTTCCCCAGATAATTAAAAGAATGAAATTGGCTGATATCATGACGATACTGGGTAGTATAGATATCATTATGGGAGAAGTTGATCGTTGAAATGATAATTGGCGCGGCAGAAGTACAAGCTATCAATTCTTTTTCTAAATCAGAATCGTTAAAAGAAATCTATGGATTCGGCTGGCTCTTTGTCCCCGTTTTGACCCTTATACTGGGAATTACTGTAGGGGTACTAGTAATTGTATGGTTAGAAAGAGAAATATCCGCAGCGATACAACAACGTATTGGACCTGAATATGCCGGCCCGTTGGGAATTCTTCAAGCTCTAGCAGACGGGACTAAACTACTTTTAAAAGAGGACCTCCTCCCATCTAGAGGAGATATTCGTTTGTTTAGTGTCGGACCGTCTATAGCAGTCATATCAATTTTACTAAGTTATTTAGTAATTCCTTTTGGGTATCGACTTGTTTTAGCCGATCTCAGTATAGGTGTTTCTTTATGGATCTCTATTTCAAGTATTGCTCCCATCGGGCTTCTTATATCAGGATATGGATCGAATAATAAATATTCCTTTTCAGGTGGTCTACGAGCTGCTGCTCAATCTATTAGTTATGAAATACCATTAACTCTATGTGTATTATCAATATCTCTACGTGTGATTCGTTGGAACATAAACTTTGACCTCTCCCAGAAATGAAATAAAGGAAAGAAGGTGAATGTATTGAATAGATATCTTCATTTTTTATTTTTTATTCATCATTCATTCAATTCAGGTCGATGAGTTAAACCAAATAGTTATATGAGTGAAAGAAAACAGCTTTTCAATTTGTAGTAAGAGGATAAAATCTCATTCCCTATATACAAGAAAAAAGTGACAGAAAACATAAGCAGTGAAAACTGTTTATCCCAAGATTTTTTGATTAGTCATCATATCTTGAAGCGGATGCAAAAGATCAACTGTATGGAGTTTCTATTACTGTACTTGTATATATTACCTTACCATAACCATAGCGGGGATCAATCAAAAATCAGTGAACAGTTAGGAACACCAAGATACACAAAGGATTAGTAATAGATAATGTAAGGTATCAAAAAAAATAGGTATTTCCACATAAAACGAATCATAATAGGGGCTTTAAGTTGGTAGAAACGATCAAGCAGTACTTCCCCACGATTTCGATCTAGAGTATGCTCCTATTCACTGAATAAATAAATTACTATCAAGAACGAATTAATCCCTTTATTTATTTTTAAATAGTACTTTTTTTTTCTGAGAAAGAAGAACAGGAATAAAAGAAATAGAATGCAATAATAGAATAAAAAAAAGATCTTTATTTATTTTTTCCTTCATATATAGCCATACATGTGGAATTCTGATTATTTATGATTCATGAACTAGTGACTAATTCTTTCTATCTATTTCTTTTTATAACGAGTATTTTATTGAAGGATTCAATTATTACAAAAACCAAACGAAGATTCATTTAAATTATAAGGGATGAGATCAATTCGGAAGCGCCTTTTTCTAGCCGACAGAATTACATGGGTCTAATTTTTTGGACTCTCCGATGTATTTTTATTGTATCCACTATCCACGGATACCTTACCGAACAGGTCCTTACATTTATTTGTGTCCATAGAGAAGCCGTATGAGGTAAAAATCTCATGTACGGTTTTGGAATAGTGATGAGAACAGTGATGTTATTATCAACTATAATTATCTAACAGTTCAAGTACAGTTGATATAGTTGAGGCACAGTCAAAATACGGTTTTTGGGGGTGGAATCTGTGGCGGCAACCTATAGGGTTTATAGTTTTTATAATTTCTTCTCTTGCGGAATGTGAGAGATTGCCCTTTGATTTACCAGAAGCGGAGGAGGAATTAGTAGCAGGTTATCAAACTGAATATTCAGGTATAAAATATGGTTTATTTTACGTTGCTTCTTACCTAAATCTTTTAGTTTCTTCATTATTTGTAACAGTTCTTTATTTAGGTGGGTGGAATTTCTCTATTCCGTACATATCCATTCCGGAACCTATCGGAACAAATGGAGTCTTGGGAATGACAATTGGTATCTTTATTACATTAGCTAAAGCTTATTTGTTTCTGTTCATCTCTATCACAACAAGATGGACTTTACCTAGGATGAGAATGGATCAGCTATTAAATCTTGGATGGAAATTTCTTTTACCTATTTCTCTAGGTAATCTATTATTGACAACTTCTTTCCAACTTGTTTCACTATAAATACAAAGAATACGATAACGATATTCTATACTCATAACCTCTCTTAAACAAGAGAAAAAAAACATCAATTTATTCATCGATATATACAATATGTTTCCTATGGTGACTAGGTTCATGAATTATGGTCAACAAACAATACGAGCCGCAAGGTACATTGGTCAAAGTTTCATAATTACCTTATCCCACACAAATCGTTTGCCTATAACTATTCAATATCCTTATGAAAAATCTATCACATCAGAGCGTTTCCGCGGTCGAATCCATTTTGAATTTGATAAATGTATTGCTTGTGAAGTATGTGTTCGCGTATGCCCTATAGATCTACCCGTTGTTGATTGGAGATTTGAAAGAGACATTAAAAAGAAACAATTGCTTAATTATAGTATTGATTTCGGTATTTGTATATTTTGTGGTAACTGTGTCGAATATTGTCCAACAAACTGTTTATCAATGACTGAAGAATATGAACTTTCTACTTATGATCGTCACGAATTGAATTATAATCAAATTGCTTTGGGTCGGTTACCAATGTCAGTAATTGGAGATTACACAATTCAAACCGTTATGAATTCGACCCAAAGCAAAATATACAAAGAAAAATCCCTCGATTCAAGAACAATTACCAATTCCTAAGATATTGTTTTGATATTCTGATAGAAAGGATACAAGCTTTTTCATTTTGGTTAGTCAGTGACTATAAATAATAACTATTAATTGTTGAGGATCATTCTTTGATTTAAACTGAGAATTTTTTTTTTTCGTGATGATTTCCCAAATGGAAACTACTCTTTTCTAGGATGAAAAAAAAAAATGGGGGTAAGTGCTTTTCCCTTCCTGGACTATTCAGTAAGGTCATGAAATCTTTAGACTTATTTATCTCTTATTTTATACATAATGGATTTATCTGGACCAATACAAGAGATTCTTGTAGTATTTCTAGGAGCAGTTCTTATATTAGGGGGTCTGGGAGTAGTCTTATTTACTAATCCAATTTATTCTGCCTTTTCGTTGGGATTGGTTCTTGTTTGTATATCCTTATTATATATTCCATCGAATTCCTATTTTGTAGCTGCCGCGCAACTCCTTATTTATGTAGGAGCCATAAATGTCTTAATCATATTTGCTGTAATGTTCATGAATGGTTCGGAATATTCCAATGATTCCCGTCTTTGGACCATTGGAGATGGGGTTACGCCACTGGTTTGTATAAGTATTCTTTTTTCACTAATTACTACTATCCCAGATACGTCGTGGTACGGAATTCTTTGGACTACAAGATCAAACCAGATTCTAGAACAGGACTTAATAATTAACGTTCAACAAATTGGGATTCATTTATCAACAGATTTTTATCTTCCGTTTGAACTCATTTCTATAATTCTATTAGTTTCCTTAATAGGTGCAATTACTATGGCTCGTCAATAAAAAATAGTTATAATTCCAAAAAGTTTAAGAATTCTATTTTTAAAAAGTTTCAAGTTTTTAGTTAAAGCCATTACCAATACCTTCTTTTGTTCTGTAATTGTAATTGTTCTATTATAGTCAATCAAATCATTCGAATTGTTGTTCATATTGAAATAAATCGAGATTGATGAGGAGTTAGTCGATGATGTTCGAGCATGTACTTTTTTTGAGTATCTATTTATTTTCTATTGGTATCTATGGATTAATCACAAGTCGAAACATGGTTAGAGCGCTTATGTGTCTTGAGCTTATACTAAATTCGGTTAATATAAATCTCGTAACATTTTCTGATTTATTTGATAGTCGCCAATTAAAAGGAGACATTTTCTCAATCTTTGTCATAGCTATTGCAGCTGCAGAAGCATCTATTGGGTTAGCTATTGTTTCGTCCATCCATCATAACATAAAATCAACTCGTATCAATCAATCGAATTTGTTGAATAATTAGTCGTAATCATTCATTATATAAATATAAAAAAGACATATGAATTATTTATCATAATTCGATTAATATATATATATTTTTTTTTTCAAAAATATAAAATATTATTTTGTATTTATGTGCGACTCATATGACTGTGATTGGTAAAACGTAAATCAAAATCTCTTGGTATAAATTACTGATTCATCTGGTATCTACAATATAAATATATAATTCATTTACTACTGATTTTATCATACCAGATCGAAAATTATTTATGTTCAAAACTTGAATTTTTAGTTTCAATGTCACATTCAGTAAAAATTTATGATACATGTATAGGGTGTACTCAATGTGTACGAGCCTGCCCCACGGATGTATTGGAAATGATACCTTGGGACGGATGTAAAGCTAAACAAATTGCTTCCGCGCCAAGAACCGAGGATTGTGTAGGTTGTAAGAGATGTGAATCCGCTTGCCCAACAGATTTTTTGAGTGTCCGTGTTTATTTATGGCATGAAACAACTCGCAGCATGGCTCTATCTTATTGATTGATACGTTACAAAAAACTCCACTTGAATCATTTGATTCCCCTTTACCGACAAAAGCCCCTACTCTAGAACATAGATTCTGAGCACGGTCTTTTCTGGTCAAAGCGTATCTTGTCTTTATCACGAGTTATTTTCCTTGGTTAACACTACTTGTTGTTTTGCCGATATTTGCGGGTTCTTTAATTTTTATTCCCCCTCATAGGGGGAATAAGGTGTTTAGGTGGTATACCATATGTATATGTTTGTTAGAACTCCTTCTAACGACTTATGCATTTTGTTACCATTTCCAATTGGATGATCCATTAATCCAATTGGAAGAAGATTTTCAATGGATAAAAATTTTTGATTTTCACTGGAGATTGGGAATTGATGGGCTTTCCATAGGACCTATTTTATTGACAGGATTTATCACCACTTTAGCTACTTTAGCAGCTTGGCCAGTTACTCGAAATTCGCGATTGTTCTATTTCCTGATGTTAGCAATGTACAGTGGTCAAATAGGATCATTTTCTTCTCGAGACCTTTTACTTTTTTTCATCATGTGGGAGTTAGAATTAATTCCTGTTTACTTACTTTTATCCATGTGGGGAGGAAAGAAACGTCTGTACTCGGCTACAAAGTTTATTTTGTACACTGCAGGGGGTTCTATTTTTCTCTTAATAGGAGTTCTAGGTATGGGTTTATATGGTTCCAATGAACCAACATTAGATTTTGAAAGACTAGCTAATCAATCATATCCTGTGGCATTGGAAATAATATTCTATTTTGGTTTCCTTATTGTTTATGCTGTCAAATCACCGATTATACCCCTACATACATGGTTACCAGATACCCATGGAGAGGCACATTACAGTACATGTATGCTTCTAGCCGGAATCTTATTAAAAATGGGAGCATATGGATTGATTCGGATAAATATGGAATTGTTACCCCATGCTCATTCTATATTTTCTCCCTGGTTTGTGATAGTGGGAACAATGCAAATAATCTATGCAGCTTCAACCTCTTTCGGTCAACGCAATTTAAAAAAGAGAATAGCCTATTCCTCCGTATCGCACATGGGTTTCACAATTATAGGAATTGGTTCTATAACCGGCATGGGACTAAATGGAGCCATTTTACAAATGCTTTCTCATGGATTTATTGGTGCTGCACTTTTTTTCTTGGCGGGAACGAGTTGTGATAGAATACGTCTTATTTATCTCGACGAAATGGGGGGGATATCAATCCCAATGCCAAAAATATTTACCATGTTCAGTAGTTTCTCGATGGCTTCTCTTGCATTGCCAGGAATGAGTGGTTTTGTTGCAGAATTAGTAGTATTATTTGGAATAATTACCAGCTCTAAATTTCTTTTGGTGCCAAAAGTGCTAATTATCTTTTTAATGGCAATTGGAATGATATTAACTCCTATTTATTTATTATCTATGTTACGTCAGATGTTCTACGGATACAAGCTATTCAATGTTCCAAACTCTAATTTTTTCGATTCTGGACCACGAGAACTATTTATTTCGATCTGTATCTTTCTACCCGTAATAGGGATTGGTATTTATCCGGATTTTGTTCTCTTGTTATCAGTTGACAAGGTACAAGCTATCCTATCTAATTATTTTTATAGATAGTTTTCATTAATGAAACAAAAAGTCTTATAATTCTTTAATTTTTAAAATCGTTCGCTGTAGAATGCAAAAGAAAAAAAAAATGAAGTGAATTAAGATTTTAATGAGATGCCTCTAGAGTTTTTGAGAACCATTTGACTCAAAGAGTCAAATGGTTCTCAAAAACTCTAACAAGCTTTCATTATATATGAGACAATCTTCTTATGTATTCTTCATGTAGTTTATTCAATTAGAGTTATGTTAATGTGAATGACCCATAACTATGTAGACCTATTCCTAATAAATTAATCCCAAAATAGCATATCCAAATTATAAGAAATCCTATAGAAGCTACAAGTGCCGAATTTATATCTCGGAAACTTTGATTTGTTCTAGTATGCGAATAAATCGCGAATATGGTCCAAGTAATAAATGCCCAAGTTTCTTTGGGGTCCCAATTCCAATAAGATCCCCATGTCTCATTAGCCCATACTGCTCCGGAAAGAATGCCCATAGTTAAAAAGGTAAACCCCAAACTAATGACACGCGAACTCCAATAATCCAAACGCTGAGTCAATTGATATTTGTAATAATTTCGAAATGAAAGAAAAGAAGTGTTTTCAAAAACACTTCTTTTCTTAGTCAAGTATTCGATTTCACCAACGAAAAATTTCTTAATTAAGAAGTGTTTTCTTTTCAAAAAAATATTGATGTTTTTTCGAAATGTAATGACTAGAAGAGCGACTGATAATAATGATCCACATAAAAGAGCTGCATAGCTCAATAACATCATACTTACGTGCATCATTAACCACTGAGATTGTAGGGCGGGTACTAATATTGCGGATTGATGCATTTCCGTTAAAAGACCTGACGTGGCGAAACCTTGGGTAAAAATAGCACTTGGTGCGGTTATTGCGCTTAAATCATTTTTTGTGTTCTGTATCTTAATCTTAGAAATCATATGCATAATGGAGAAACTCCATGAAAGGAAAATTAATGATTCGTATAAATTACTTAATGGGAAATGCCTTGAATAAATCCAACGAATAACTAATAATCCTGTTATAGAGAAAAAAGTGGCTATCATTCCTTTTTCTGACGAATCGCGCAATCCCACGATTTCGTGGACTAATAAGGTCATCAAATGAATCATAATTACCATTAAAATGATCGAAAAAGAGATATGAGTTAATATATGTTCTAAAGTCACAAATATCATAAAAAGGAGGAGCCCCATTACAGAATTTAAATCGGGAATTAAATACATTATAAGATCCATTATGTCCCTTCTTTTAGGGGATGCCGCCACTCGGACTCGAACCGAGATGCTCTAGCACTGCTTCCTAAGAGCAGCGTGTCTACCGATTTCACCATGGCGGCTTACTTTAAATAATAATAAATAATAGTCAGTTCATGTTGAATCGTCGAGATTCCAGAATTCCATATAGTTTAGAAAACTTGATGAGAATCGATGAATAAAGCTCGCTTTCATTTGAAATTCATATGTGAATTTCAATAATCCTTAGTTAGTATCGCTGTGGGGTTCATTTTTAATAATCAACTTTCACATACTAGAAACTGAGTTCTCCTGGAACAGATAGAACTCAAAATTGTCCCTATTTCTATTTTTTTTTTAGAAAACCATTTTTTTATGACAATTCGTTTATTTAATGGTTTTCTAAAAAAAAATAAATAGAATTGCATATGTATCACAATCAAATCACTAAATCAAAGGAAATTTTCTAACAATTTCAATACCTTACCTTAGTATTATTAATAATACTATTAGTTTTAATAATACTATTAGTTTTAATAATACTATTAGTTGTATAGTTGTAGTTGTGTCCATAATTTATGATACCATTTACTAAATCTAATTGGGTCCTGGGCTATACATATAAGAAAATAGTTTCAATCTCTCAATTCACTTTTAGAAAAGTGAATTGAGAGATTGAAAAAAAAAAAGAATAATAATAAATAATAAGAATATCGCGAGTTAACATTAACTTCAAAATTAAAAATAATGAGTGTATTATAATGAAAACAAAAATAATACTTATCTTATAGAGACCAAGAGATGGAAAAATTCTTATTCTACATACCACGGCAGCTAGTTCTAACTCATATTGAGGAGTTCAACACATTAGTTAATGTGAATCATTCATCTTGAATTCAAAAAGTTTCAGTTCTTTATGGTATGTCTACTCAGATCATTTCAAGATTTTTTTTTATTATTTATTTACTATTTACGGCAAAAAAACTTTTAGAGCGCCCGGTGGAAACAGATTTAGCTAAAGAAAGAGCTTTTACTGCAGTTAAATATCCCTTCTTCTTCCAAATATTTTTACGAATACGTTTCTTTGACAGAGAAATACGTTTTTTTGGAACCGCCATTCAAAAAGGAGTACTCATTTTTATCGTTGTATGTGAAAGACATGTATTGTTCAAATCAAAATAGACCATTCTTTTTAGTTATTATCCATAATTATCTTGTGGATAATCAATTTAATAACATAACATACAAAATCTAAAAATACAAATAAATATATGTGCCCATTATATATCGCATATATAGGGATATAAAAAAAAGGAAGAGAGTCTTTTTTTTTTAATCCAAATAATTTTTTTTTATTATTTTTTTTTTTATTAATTCAATTTTAAAAATTGAAATTGATTAATGATTAAGTTCAGCGTGCGATCCCTAGAATTTGAATTCTAATTTAATTAGAATTAGTCGTTAATCTCTTAAACAAGACATTCCATTACCGGAGAAAGATAACCTTAGTCCATTTTTTAGTTCAGTTCTATATGAAGTAAGGAATATCATAGTACTTCCAAGAAACATAAGTTTTCCTTATTGGAATCCAATCAATTAGCTCTCATTAGATAATTACTCAAATTCAATTAATTAGAATAACTAAATAACTAAGGTACCCTTTTTTTGATTCGAATTAGTAATGGATACTATGACCCACATTCGAATTAAACACTGTTTTTGGTATAACTCTTTTTCCTTACTATATTATATGGTTATAACTCACCAGAATATAATAGTAAATATAATAGTAATAGTAGTAGAATGTTGATTTCTTTTATTATTGTTCCTCTTGAAAGAGGTAATAATTGGTGAATCGGAAACAAGAAAAAAAAAATTAAATTTGTTTTTTATGGAACATACATATCAATATGCATGGATAATACCCTTTCTTCCACTTACAGTTACTATATCAATAGTATTTGGACTTCTGATTATTCCCACAGCAACAAAAAATCTTCGTCGTATGTGTGCTTTTATTAGTATTTTACTGCTAAGTATAACTATGGTGTTTTCGGCTAATCTGTCTCTTCAGCAAATAAATGGAAGTTTTATTTATCAATATCTATGGTCTTGGACCATCAATAATGATTTTTCATTAGAGTTTGGATACTTGATCGATCCACTTACTTCGATTATGTCAATACTAATTACTACTGTGGGAATTATGGTTCTTATTTATAGTGACAACTATATGTCTCACGATCAAGGATATTTGAGATTTTTTGCTTATATGAGTTTTTCTAATACTTCCATGTTGGGATTAGTTACTAGTTCCAATCTGATACAAATTTATATTTTTTGGGAACTAGTGGGAATGTGTTCGTATTTATTAATAGGTTTTTGGTTTACACGACCAATTGCAGCAAGTGCTTGCCAAAAAGCTTTTGTAACTAATCGTGTAGGGGATTTTGGTTTATTATTAGGAATCTTAGGTTTTTATTGGATAACAGGCAGTTTTGAATTTCGGGATTTGTTCGAAATAGTAAAAAACTTGATCCATAATAATGAGGTAAATTCTTTATTTGCTACTCTGTGCGCATCTTTCTTATTCGTCGGCGCAATCGCGAAATCCGCACAATTTCCCCTTCATGTATGGTTACCTGATGCCATGGAGGGACCTACTCCTATTTCGGCTCTTATACACGCTGCTACCATGGTAGCAGCGGGGATTTTTCTTGTAGCTCGGCTTCTTCCTCTTTTCATAGTAATACCTTACATAATGAATCTAATATCTTTAATAGGCGTAATAACAGTATTATTAGGAGCCACTTTGGCTCTTGCTCAAGGAGACATTAAAAAAAATTTAGCCTATTCTACGATGTCTCAATTGGGTTATATTATGTTAGCTCTAGGTATGGGTTCTTATCGAGCTGCTTTATTCCATTTAATCACTCATGCCTATTCTAAAGCTTTATTGTTTTTAGGGTCCGGATCTATTATTCATTCAATGGAACCTATTGTTGGTTATTCACCAGATAAAAGTCAAAATATGGTTCTTATGGGCGGTTTAACAAAATATGTTCCAATTACAAGAATTACTTTTTTATTAGGTACACTTTCTCTTTGTGGTATTCCGCCTCTTGCTTGTTTTTGGTCCAAAGATGAAATTCTTAATGATAGTTGGTTGTATTCACCAATTTTCGCAATAATAGCTTGTTTCACAGCAGGATTAACTGGATTTTATATGTTTCGGATGTATTTACTTACTTTTGATGGACATTTGCGTATTAATTTTAAAAATTACAGTAGTACTAAAAATGGCTCGTTCTTTTCAATATCTCTATGGGGAAAAGACGAAGCGCCTAAAGCAGTAAATAGAAATTCATTTTTCGCAATAATCAATAATAAGGTCTCTCTTTCTTCATCTTCAAAGGATACATATAAAATATATGATAATGTAATAAATAGAATACGCTGTTTTAGTACTTACTTTGGAAAAAAAGATACTTATATGTATCCTCATGAATCGGACAATACTATGCTATTCCCTCTACTTATATTGGGATTATTTACTTTGTTTATTGGATCAATAGGAATTCCTTTTGATCAAAGAGTAGTAGATTTGGATATATTATCCAAATGGTTAACTCCATCAACAAACCTTTTGCATCAAAATTCAAATTATTCTCTAGATTGGTATGAATTTTTGACAAATGCAATTTTTTCAGTAAGTATAGCCCTTTTCGGACTATTAATGGCATATTTTTTTTACGGGTCTGTTTATTCATCTTTCCAAAATTTAGATTTAATCAATTCATTTTTAAAAAAGGGTCCTAAAAGAATTATCTTGGACCCAATTAAAAATTGGATATATGATTGGTCATATAATCGTGGTTATATAGATATTTTTTATACTAAGGTCTTGACCATGGGTGTTAGAGGATTAGCCGAACTAATTGAGTTTTTTAATAGACATTTAATTGATGGAATTACAAATGGAGTTGGGGTTGGAAGTTTCTTTATAGGGGAAGGTATCAAATATATGGGAGGTGGACGAATTTCGTCTTATTTATTCTTGTATTTTTCTTATGTATCAATATTTATTTTTTTATTTAACAAATTTTAGACTTTTTCTTCCCTCATTTCTTTTTTCTTCATTTTTTCTTCCTTCATTTTTTCTTCCCTCATTTCTTCTTTCTTCATTTTTTCTTCCTTCATTTTTTCTTCCTTCCTTTTTTCTTCCTTTGTTTTTCTTTCTTTCAGTTTTTTAGTGACAATAGGCGATGGCATTCTACCTAAAGAGTAGACGCAGGTGATAAATAAAATAATACTAAAGACTCGAGCCATAGTACTTTTTGACACAAAGTACTTATTAGATCGAATAGAATTCTTTTTCCGTATCCAGAATAATAACAATCCAACACATTTCATGAATAAAATGTGACCAATTAACCAACCAACAAAACTACTTGTTACAAATAAAATCTTGTTATTGCATCGAAACATAGAAATGTTGACTAATCTGCTTAACGTTGAGCTTGGTAAAAGAAAATGGTTGAATAATTGAAAAATAAGATTATTCAGGAATACCCATTGAATGCTCAGATTACGCATTGAATTTCTGGTAGTAGATCCAGAATCAAAAAGGTTTTTTTGATTGTTATTGTTCCAGAATAAATGAAACAAAAGATACGGTAGAACTAGAACAGTCATTGTATGGGGTCTACCCAATGCTATATGCAGAGGCGCATAATAGATCGATATGAACATCATGAGCTGTCCCGTAATAAAACCGGTTGTTGCTGATACCTCCTTCTCGGTTCCTTCTTCCATAACCCGAGCTCGGAGAAGGAAGAAATAAGAGGGCCCTATGGAGAATGTGCTCAGAAATCCATAATAGAGTCCGACCACAACGACCGAATTTATTATCTTCATGCATAAGGATAATAG